GGTTTTTGAGAATCTCAATAGACTTGTGGAAAGTCTAAAGGTCCTTAGGAAAGAGTGTCTGACTATTTTTGGTATGTTAGCAAGCTGAAAAACGTAATATCGCTGCTTCAATCGTATAAATCCCCTTCCTTCTCCTTCCTGTTGCTGCCAGACACATGTCACATTAACAGTCCGAAGCGTCAACTAGGGATGCCTGACTTTTCAGCCTTCGCTTGTACCGTTTGTAGGCTTTTGAACAACTAGAGCTACTCTTGGGAAGAGATGAAAAACGTGAGTGCGTACTCGCGCGCTACTCTGCTGCTCGCCCCTATCTAGTAAAGAAGCGTAGCTCGTTGCTTTACTTGACTCTACCCCGCTTGTAGTTTGAGACCATATAGACGCTTTACGCAGGCGACAAACCAAATGTGAAGAAGCCGACAGACCTGGTGGAGGCTGCATATAAACCTCCTCATGGGGATCACCATGCAAAAAGGCATTCTTCACATCGAGCTGAAATAGGGGCCAACCTCTAACTGAAGCAACTGCAATCAATGTACGTACACTGGTAATCTTTGCAAAAGGGGCAAAGGTATCCTCAAAATCAACCATCCCGATCATGCGTTGCCCTTTTCAACCAAACTCGCTCCTCTCAAGTGTGCCATCTGACCGAGTCTTCACCTTATACACCCGAGCGAGTGACTAAACGAGACTCCATCCGAATCTCAGACAATGGCAGACTTACCCTTAGGAAGAGGGACGACGATTCCAGGTGCCAGTCCGCTGCAACGCCTCGACGCTCCCCCCTACTACTGATGGGCATAGCCTGCTGCCAACATGGAATACTAGCTGCCTCTCTATAGGTCTGGGGCTCATGAAACGAATGCACAGCAGCAAGAAAAGCTCGATGACGTGGAGGAAAAAGCTTATAGTCTACAAATCGAACCGGAAGAACAGAAGGACGAGTAGATCGTGGACGAACCTGGGGTGTCGTAGGCGGATCAGAAGCTGGGAGAGTCACCTCAGGAGCTGCCGCAGGCTGATCATCAACTGCACCACGGAGAAGCCTGTCAAGAACGGGCGTATGAACATCTGCAACATTCCTGCGAACATAAGTGTGAGTGACAGGCAATGTTGCACGCTCAGAAGACGAAGACGAGGGAGATGATGACGAAGTCTCAGGAAAAAAAGGAAGCAAGGGAACAGATGACTCCGAAGATCCTGAAGAGGAGGATGCATAAAAAGGCACACTCTCGATAAAGAAAACATGACGAGACACTCGAAGTCGACGCCTTTACGTATAGGGGGGGGGTCATAACAGCGATAGCCTTTCTGGTTAGCAGCATAACCCATAAAGACACATCGAGCAGCCCTGGCAGACAGCTTATCCCTTTCTGTCCTAGGAAGAAGAACATTTGGTACAACCAAACACACGCAGTCTGAAATAATCCGGACGAATTCCAGTTAGGCGCTCAACTGGATAAATACCAGACAAAAGGGGAGTTGGCATACGATTAATCAAGTATACAGAGGTAAGGACAGCTTCTGCCCAAAACTCCCGAGGAACAGAAGCAGAGAGTAGCAAGGAACGAGCAGTCTCCATAATATGGCGATGCTTGCGCTCTGCAACTCCATTTTGTTCAGGAGTCTGCGGACAAGAACGTTGGGGCTCAATACCCCGAGACGATAGAAAATCCTGAAAGGAAGAGGAGATATACTCTCCCCCTGAATCCGAACGCAAGACTTTCACCTTAGTAGAATATCGTGTCTCAACCATAGCACAAAATTACGAAAAAATAGAAAGCAATTCAGAACGAAGTCTCATAAAGTCAATCCAAGTAAATCTCGAAGAATCATCAATGAAGGTCACGTCACATAATAGAAGGGATCCACCTTTAAAAGAGGTGCAGGTCCCCAAACATCAGAGTGCACTAACTCAAAAGGAGCTGCTGAAACACTATCACTAGATGAAAAAGGAAGGGCTAAGTGTTTTGCCAACGTCACAACCTAGCCATTATGTTTTCAAACGACTGTAAGTTAACCTTCCCCAAAGCACCTGAACGTCGCAAGCTCCTTAAGCCTAGGACTAGACACATGACCTAACCTATAATGCCATAACAAGGAAGGAGAAAGGGAACCACTGACAGAAGAAACTGAGAAAGCTGCTGCAGAGGGAATATGACGGGTCTCTAGGTGGAACAGTCTCCCAACTTTACGGCCTGTCCCAATCTGCCTCCCTGTCAACTGATCCTGCACAACACACCATCATTAGAAAATTGCCACAACACAATGATTTTAAACTAATTGTCCAACAGAAAGTAGGTTCATAGCCAATTTGGGAACATGAAGGACATCATGAAGAGACAGATGTGGAGAACGAGGGGAAACAATAGAACCTACTTTTGAAACAGTTAAGGGAGTACCATCTGCAGTCAAAATGGAAGAGGAAGAAGGTGGAGAGATAGATCCAACCATGAGAGAGTCATCACATGTCATGTGATTAGAAGCTCCCGAATCTATCAACCAACGCGAAGAGGAACTCATACCTGCGGGGTAGAAGATGTCCTTTTCGCTACGGAGGATGAGCATGAGGAATTTAGCATGTACTTGGATGGTGCTTTTAACGATCAAGGGAGTGGGGCCGGTATTGTTCTTGTATCGCCAGGCTGGGTCCTAGTTCCCCGTGCGTATAAGATCCATTTTCAATGCACGAACAATATGGCTGAACAGAAGAAGAGCCGTCACTACTATAGATAAAGACTAGGACCCAGCAAGCAACGGCTTTGAAGCCGTTGCTTGCTGCTGAAAAACGACTATCAATTCAGGCGCGCTAGCGCGCTCATACGTTTTGAAGCTTCAAAACGACTATAAATTCAGGCTTTAGCGCGCTGTAGTTTTTCAGCTGGCTAGCCCTGAAAAGCCGTTGCGCGCTAGCGCCTTTGACGTAATAAGCGTTTTGAAGGGGGGGCGAGCAAACGAAGGAGCAAACGTAGGCCCCCCCCAAAAGGGGGGGCCGAAGCGCGCAGGTTGTTCCGGCCCGTCAATAGTGATGGTGCGCGGGAGCAGCGACGCGTAGGCCCCCCCCAAAGCGCCCCCCTCCTCCCGAAAGACAGAATTCCGTCCCCTTACTCGTAAAGGCCGTGGATGGATAGAGGAACAAGTACGGTAGGCACCCAGAGTTTACCAACCTCAGTGACCGGCTCCTATGAGTTCCCACCCTGGGGTTGGGGTTAGGCTGCTGCACCATGCAGGCCCCGCGGGCTGCCTCAGCCCGACCCCGGGAACTCAGTAGGCTCGCTGCTAACAGAGACTAGGAACAACTATGCTGCCCCCACCTGCTAACAGCACCATACACACGCGGCTGATGTACGTATGTGGCCCTCGCGTCGATCTTACCTCCGCTGCCTGCCCGTGCGCGGGTCGACTCACAAGAAATGCAGCTAGCTCGCCAACCAACTGTTCATGTTTGAGCTTGTTGGCTTGCTTCATTGTTATTTATACACTACCTGAATTGACTGACTTGGTAGCCTACGTTAGTATCCGGATGGATGGATAGAGACTGATCCCTTTCTACATACATAGCCCCCACCCCCCGAAGGGGCTTCTCGTCTGGCATACTTTTCCTCCTTTCTCCCATAAAGCAGACTTCCCTTCCCGGAGAGAAACTCCTTTCTTTCCTCATCATTCAACATTGAACTGATGATCCGAAGGGGCGCTTGTTCTGCTGGGCGGCTAAAGGAAGGCAATCACGACGAGGCCGGGGAGAAAAAAAAACGACTCCCATTTTGAAAATGGAACTAATACCCTCAGGTCATCCTTTCCTGAATCTTAGCTCTTCTCTTTCATATTCTTACTATTTTTACTTTCCGGGCCGGAAGATTAACACCGTTGAGTCTCAGGGTCGTACGCCTGGAACAAGTCGTACAATTTCGGCGATTCAAAAAATCAAGGAGTATATCCCTCTCCCTTAGTGTCTTTCCACTTCCGTCGTTCAGGAACAAACACTTCGCCTAATTCTTTTGAGTCCCGGCCCTCCCCGCGGAACAATTACGTTACGACCACTGAACAAACTTGGTTGACGAACATGGTTTATGCGCCGCTAATGTAGCGGCTTGTCGAGCATTTGACAAACTCACACCATCCATTTCAAATGGGATTTGTCCCGTGGACACACGAGCAATCCAACCCGTAGGATTTCCTTTTCCTCTTCCCATTCTAACTTCTGTAGGTTTCCCGGTAATAGGGAGATCTGCGAGAACTCTTACCCATATCTTACCATTTCTTCGGAATTGTCCGCTCATAGCACGATGGAATTGTCCGATTGTAGCCCGACGCGCTGCTTCAATGGCTCGATATGAAAGACGACCAGCTCTACAACTTTTGGTGCCATATCTTCCAAAACCAAGTTGTGTACCGTCCGGTTCGCGACCCCTACTACATCTGCCTTTACGATATTTACTATATTTCGTACGTTTCGGATATAGCACGTCCCTTATTTTTTTTTACTATATGAGATCCGCACTTTGACACCTGAGATTCCGTAACGAGTAGATACTTCCGCAGGAGCATAATCGATTTTCTGGTTAAATACATTACGAGATGTTTTTCCATACTTTCCGCATTTAGTTCTAGCTATTTCTGCACCCTCTGATCGACCTGAACAACAAATACGGATCCCCTCCACCCCTTTTGGCATTACTAATTTAATATCCTTCACTATTTGACTAAAAATGGAACGAAATGATCTTGTTTTGTTCCTCGGTTGAAAAGAGATGTCTTGAGCAATCGGAGAAGCACTTTGATAAACAGATTTGATCTTGACCGACTCAATTAAGGTATTAGTGTTTGTTCTATTAGACAACAAAGATCGAATTTTGTGCACTTCGTTCAAATAAGAGTTGTACCCGTACGGAATTCTTCTGTTTCTCAGTATGATCTCTATCATCATCTCTATTCCCTTTATCAATTCTCCTATCCTACCTAGGTCTATGAATTTCTCTATCAATTCCATTACCTTCTCCTTACCCATGAGGTTCCAACATTTGATCCTTAATTGACCTAGGAGTTGTTCCCGGGCATCCTCAAGAAAGAGTTCCTTATACACCCCAACCCCATCCCTTGGAAAGAAAAAGGTAGCACCGAAGAAAGGAAAGAGCGAGATGGTGGTTTTTGTTGTTCCCGCGAAGCGAAGATCATTCGCTTGGCGAATGAAGTGGGTCAACCTCTTTTTGGCTTCGGCCAAACACTTTTTCTCGCTGGTCGAGCTTTCTACAAAAAAACCGATGCGAGAGCGTATTCTCTTATCTAAGCTTCCTCCCTGTTCATTCGCTCCCCCCATCGTAGATGGTTCAGCCACGCCCGGTGCCACGAAATGATTGAGAACTACGACGGGGTCGAAATGCATTTTGTTCTTTGTATTCCATAAGTATTGCATGACCGAATAATTCAAGGAGGGGCGCACAGCAGGGAGGGTCCTTTTAAGTAGATGACTCGTCGGGCCGCCGGAGCGGGACTTCTTTGGGAAAAAGAACTTGAATAACTGAGTTTTTCTGGAGGAGTCGTCATTTTCTATCAGGAACGCTATGTCATTTACAACCCCGGCGTATTTCGGATGCTTGAAGGCCCCGCTGACCCGAAGTGATTTAGAAAGATTCTTCTTTCTCGATGGTGATCGGTCATGGTATCCATAGCGTTGCTTCTTTTTCGGCCAAATCCTGATTTCGTTTTGCTTCTCCCGGTCGTCGAGCCTGATCGACTCGACTCTTTTCCCTGCCCCCCGGCCTCTCACGTTTCCGGGTCTTGATTTGTCGCGTCGTTTCAGTCGTCGTGGTCGACGGGGAAGAAAGAAATGAATGAATGTCCTTTTGGGAAAATGTAGAATAATACACCTACCGAGACGAAAGCCAAAGGTGAGTCTCGTAGGTGGACGTATCGAACCGAAATAAGATCTCAGATTGACATCTTGATACACTGATTTACCATAATAATAAATAGAGTCAATGGTGACTCCGCCGTGGGAAGAGCCGCTTCTTTCTTGCGGGGGGGCTTCCATTCACCAGCGCAGACTACAAGTGCTCTCCGAACCGTGCTGGATAGTCACCCATCACACGGCTCTCAAACCCAACCTGTGGTGGATCCCGGGGGACAAAGTCAAAGCGCTTGATCCTTTGCCCCATACTTTGAGATGCTCCTCCCCGCCGATCAAGCAGCGACGCTGCTCGTGATAGGCTTAGCTTAAGCCGCTAACGTTCGGTTCGGATAAGTCGACGTCCCTTCGGTCGGTTCGCTCAGGTGGTCTTCCCTTCTCTTCCCTAACGTTCAGATAAGTTCTGGTTTGAGAAAGGAGCACCGGCCAAGCGCCCTGAATGAATAAGAAATGGACAGCAGAGGGAAGATTCTTATTCGACCGATAATAAGCTAGCAACATGTCGATTACACACCTGAGGTTGGTAAGAACTGAGGGACAATGCCCCCCTAACCTAAGTGGGCCTACCTGCGAAGCAACTGGTACTTGATCAGGCGGGGGGCGGTTTGGTTTCGTGCAACGCCCCCGCAGCAGGAAGAGGCGGTTGTCATTTGAAAGGAAACACCCCCACCCCAGAAGGGCGCCCTCGCTCTCTTGGCAAAACGCTTCGAAAGAAGAACGTCTCGCCAAGGCCCCGCCCGCCCCCTTTCTTTGCCCGCCGGCCGCCTAGCTCGTTCTTCTTTGAGATCTGGATAGAGTCGGGGGAAGCATGGATTCTTTAGATCTAAAGATCTAATGCAGCAAGCAGCATACGGCTTTTCAGCCTACGCGCGCTGGAGCAGCAAGCAGCAAGCACGTCGGGCAACGTAGAGTTAAGCCGTTGCGCGCTAGACAGCGACGCAACGCCCTATCTAGTGACGGAAAGCCCCGATCTAGTGACGGCGCGCTAGCGTTTTTCAGCTGGCTGCTATAATATAAGTAGCGCGCGGGAGCCTTCTTTTGGTTAAGGCTCTTCTCCTGTTCTACGAATCTCAAACTCTCTTTACTGAGCGAGACTCCATCCATATCCCTACTAGTGGTTATTCTGATTTATCTATTCTATGATTTTTATGACAGCTTCAACTAGGCTCCACTTTAGAGAGGGTTTTCGGTCTTAATCAAGATAGGTCAGGGGCGCGTCGGAACGGTAGCTGCTTAGTCTCATCCGAGAGTCCAATCTCTTTGTACTGCTTTTGTGTCTTTGAATAAAAAGAAAGAAGGGGGTCGATTTAGGCTCCTTCCCTTCCACTGCATAGCAGCGCTAGCAGGTACTACGAGCCCTCTGTCCCACGCATCTAACCAGCTCGCGTGGTTCACCGGTTCCACCGAAAACTCTCATTTGTTGAAGCGGAGCATAGTGCGCTTTAGGCGCCGAGCGAGAAACGTCTCTTCTTTCGTTTCGGTTTATTCACTGATCTGAAACGTCAGCACGTCGTTTTCTTATTGATTCCAGGGGCGGCGGCGTTCGTCGAATGAAGTCTATCCAAACCGAATTAGCACTTCTCAGATCAGGCTAGGCCTCTCCAGCGGAGCTGGGCGCCGGGGCCCTGGATGCGCTAGCGATCGGCACATAGGGGAGTGGTTGCCCGGGTTTCTCGGCCTGGTATCCTGCACCTCGCGTTCATGATATCTACATTCAACTGTGCCCCGGAGACACGGTCGAAGCACGCCCGCCCAGTGTGCTTCTTTCACGACATGCTCTGGTCCCGGGTGTCTTCCTGTGGTCTTCTAGCGTTAGAAGAAGTCGTGTCCGTCCCGGACATCTGCAACGTCCTCCCACGCCTTTGATTTTTTTTTAATGGGACAAACTGAAGGAAAAGACTGACCCATTCGGTGACTTTCGCGGTCGCCCTCACTGAACCGACTTGGATCTGAACTACGATTCAGATCAAGTCTTACCGAAATCGGATTTCCTTTTCGTGCCATATGGCGCGTCAGACTTTACTTTTTCCCTTTTCTTCCCGGTTCAATATTTGTTCTCGAAGGTCTTCGTTTCCGTGTAGAAGCAAACTCTCCAAATTTATGACCAACCTTTCCTTCAGTGATCTTACAACGAACAGGAGTTTTTCCATTGTAAATTCGTACGGAGCAATCGACGAATTCCGGCGAAATAGAAGATCTACGTGACCAAATTTTCCTGCTCAAAAGACTCTCTCTTTCCTTCTTCATTCTCAACAGGAATGCATCAACAAAACTGCCCTTCCATATAGATCGTCGTGGCATGAACTAATTTCTGCGTTTCCCCACCCCCACTACTGCCCGAAATCCAGCTTTGGTGGGCTTCCCCCAAGGTGACACCGAAGGTCTACCTCCTTTCGTGCGCCCCTCACCTCCTCCATGAGGATGATCCACTGGATTCATTGCAACACCACGAACAATGGGGCGTCTGCCTAACCACCGGCTTTGTCCTGCTTTTCTAAGCTTACGTGCACCGTGGTTGGGATTGGAAACTATACCAATAGTAGCTCGGCATCGGGAATCAATGAGTTTTTCAACACCCGAAGGTAGCCGCACAAGACATTGTGGTGCTGGTTCCTTCATTATTTTAGCAAAAGTTCCTGCGGCTCGAGCCAGCTTTGCGCCTTGACCTGGATTACATTCAATATCATGTACCCATGTTCCTATACGTATATCGGCTAATGGTATGCAATTTCCTACTTGAGAATTTAGATCAAGTATCTCGTATCTAGTTGAAGGGGGGCGTGGCCAAGAAGCAGCCAGCTGACTGCCCCCTTCAACCCGGCCTTTATTCGCTGTGCGAACAAGGTCTTGGAACCGAAGGTATGTATGGGCATTCTGGGCAGGTCGCAAGAAGCCGCTGGTCGAAGGTTTGGACCAATCGCAATTCATCACCATCTTGCCCGCTTCCAATTGATGACTGGCTAATATATAAGTGTTGACCTAAGCCTCTGTGCTGGGGCTCGGCTCCCGAACCGTACGTGAGCTGCCTCGTACGGCTCTTCCTAAGAACGTCGAAGCCCCCCTCTCTCAAAATTGGATTTCTTTATTTATAGTGGTCGGCCTTTCGAATGCCTCCTTCCGGACTTTTCTGAGAAGCCCTTTACGACTATAAAGGACAGGGGGCTGTTCACCTTTGGAAACTTAGCTACTTAATTAAGTACTACTCAATAAAAAAGTCAAGGCGAACGGCATTCTGTTGTACAGCTACTTAATAGTACTACAACTGTCGTACTACTAAAGTACCAAGGCGAACATTAGGTTCCCTTTGTTTGAATAAACGCCGCCGCCTATTAGTTAGTTTACATTACAAAGTCAACCAAGCCGGAACAAACCGTCATGGTCACGACATGTTGTTTGTTGATATTGATTGAGGAGTTTGATGGAGTTTAGCTTACTTCATCCATAAACCTAGAAAGTCACCGTCACTGGTACTTTGACTCTATAGGTAGGTATCGGTGGGGCTTGCGTAATGTAGTTGTAGTTAAGGCTGCATTGAAGTAGCGCCTTTTTTTGAAGATCTACTGAAGTACCAAAGGCGAACCCGGCTCCCAGGCCGGGACGTCTGGCAGAATGCTTGGCCTCCAGCGCTGGAAGCGAGACCCGAAGGGTGAGCTTCTGGCGGTTAGCTTCTAGTCTGTAGGCATTCTGGGCTGGAAGGAGACTTTAGGAATGAAGGGAGGCATTGCATTACGGGCCGACTACAAGAAGCAAAGCTTCGTAGACTCGACGACGTCGCTTATAGAATGCCGACTACTAGGGGGGGTCTGGGGGGGAAGCGAAGCTTAGCGAGCTTTATAAGGCCGACCACTACATAAGCCGCTGGCGGAGAAAGCTCTTCGAGCTTCCCTTCATTCGTTGCTAAGCCGACGGTCCCAGGTCTCCGAGTCAGCCCGCGCTTTTTCGAAGAATCCTGCACCCATGGGCATACGGCCTGGCAGGCCTTCCCTTTCCGCCGGAGCTTCATGGGCGTTGCCCCGTTCCCCAATCAGATGTTTGGATGTGAGCTATACTCCGCGAGGAGCCACACGGGCGTATGGCCTTGCCTTGCCATTTGACCTCTCTTCCCGTGTGACTAGGAATGCTCAGTGACAACCTCTCAATTGTCACCGCCTGGCCTCTCTTGCTACCACGGTAGCACCTAGTGTGGTCAGCACCCATCGTGTTCGGGCAACGAAGCTTACACTCATTCACATTGGTTCATCCTGCTATGCCCCGGGCCTTTTGCTCTTCTAACGTCAAAGGTGGCCGGCCATTCGTCAAGGCCCAGGAATCCGCTGGACATCTCAGCGGCGGGATTGGATACCCGCATCCGATCGAAGTTCCATTTGAGTGCCCCCCTAACATAAAGGAGAGCTGTTTCTAGGTGGGTCGCTTCGCGAAAGACATTGCTTAGGACCAACGGGTCACACGACAGGTGCACGATCGACTTTGCACGCTCCATCCTTCGGCCCTTCGCCTATCGGCTTGGCAGGCAAGCTACCGAAGCGACTAGCTTCTACCGGAAGCAAAGCTTTGTAGAAGCTTCTAGAGGCATTCTGGTAGGAAGGCCGACCACTACATAAAGCGTAAGCAAGCACTTGGCTTGGGAGCAAGCTACCTTGATCCGCCTTCGGCTTCGATTCGTTATGCTCAGCAGCTCCAACAAGCCCTAAAGTGTCTTGCCGCCTCAAACTCTGCCAAGAAAGCGCTGCTTTACGTTTGATCCTATGTGCCCAGAGAACGCAATGCGTTCTCCACTTTCGGACCTCGCAAAGAGAGAACGTGTTTTTTCCTCTGACTTTCTCTCTCATTCGCGGAGCGAAGAAAGCGGGCTTTGCCCCAGCTACCGCTATCCTTGGGAAACCAAAAGAGCTACCTAAGGAAAGGGATGCAGTATCTCCCTTGGCCTTTTGAGAGGAGAGGGCAGAGAAGAAAACGTCCTTCGCGCAAGTTTTTTTGCTTCCTGCGCTGGCTTGGCTCTTCGACCAAGGAGGCATTCTGGTAGGAAGGCCGACCACTACATAAGCCGCCATCAGTCCAGGAGAGAAGCAAGCTACCTTTCTTTGATCCACTTTCCCGGGCAGGGAAGAGAACGAAAATAGGCCGCAGATGGTGGCCGTGGTAGGTTCGAGGATCTTACGCGGCGGAGCGAACTCTTCTATCGTGTTGCATTTCCTCTGGCGGCGTAGCAGCACCCCCTCGATCCATCGTACTGGAGCAATCCGAGAAGAACGATTAGGGTCATATTCGATCCTTTCTACAATGCCCATAGACGAAGTGCTTCGTTTCAGATCAATTCTTCGCTGCAATCGCTTCGATCCACCCCCTCGGTGAAAAACCGTAATACGCCCTGAGGAATTCCTACCAGCAGACTTTCCTGTACTCAAAGTGAATTGTCTAAGTGCTCTCCCCTCTTGGCTTTGTCTCATTGTATATCTCGTAATCATTCGATTCCGTCCGAATTAGCTCCTACTCCTTCTTCTCCTTCATCGTCGTTGGTCCTTTTGACATAAGATTCTCGGCCGCCTCCGGTCCGGTAGGAAAGAAAGCTGTAGCCAGTGACTAGCTCCGCTATGGAGCTACGTGTACACCGCCACGTCGAGACTCTCTTTCGAAAGTGAGATCACCACCGGCTTTAAGAAGAGGGAAAGATCACTCCTAAATGCAGCCGTGATCTTATATACGATACCACCAGACGCACCTTGGTACTTCCATCCGCCAATCAGGGCTAGTGGAGCGAAGAGGGCCAAAAAACGTGAGCGCCTAGCGCGAGCCTTATTGAAAGGCCCCTTACTATAGAACAAAGCAAGGGATTGAGCTTTAGAAAGCCGTTGCGCGTTAGTAACGAACAAGCAAGGGATTGAGCTTTAGAAAGCCGTTGCTTGTTTAAGCAACAGAGAGCAAGTTTTTCTTAATGTCCGGAACGCACAACACGTTTCGCAATGGAATAGATGAGAAGGGAGTGTGAATAGTAGTCGTACCCGTGTGAGTGATGGGCAGTTGAGAGCCATTACCAACGACTATGTGATCATTACCAAGGTATTCAGTTCGGCTGCCAAGACTTTGAGCATCTGCTGTCATGTGGTTCGTGGCTCCCGTGTTGGGAAAGCATTGCTGATCGGAAGAGCCAATGGACATTGCCGCAAAGGCCCGGCACATAAACAGAGGTCGTCTGCTTGAATATAAAGGTTGAACCTTTGAGAACACCGTAAAGCACTATGACCTCGCTGGTTGCAGTAATTCCTCCTCAAAGCAAAGCTGATTGGAACGACTTGAGTCGGACGGATCAGAACCTAGAATGCTAGATGCGTGATTGTTCGAGCGTCCAGCATTGCGAGCTCGACCCTGATTATTGGTTCTAGAGTTAGAGACGCGTCCACGCCCTCGGAAGCGATTGTTTTGAGCAAGGAAGGCAGTGGAATGAACCTGCGTCTGTGATTGCTGGTTCGCTTGCTCGAGGCGTGATTCAAACTGAAGCAAGAGATAGTACAACTCAGAGAATGTGGCCGGTTCAAGACGTACGGTGAGGGCGGTTGTCACTTCGAAACCTGAAAAGAAAGAAAGGCTCTTTTTATTTACTTTGCTTTAATTAGATAAGTACTTCGAAGTACTAATGCTGATATGAACAGTTAGGTTGTGAGGAAGAGGTCATTGCTTCTTAAGCGAGATCCTGGTCAATGTTAAGAGGACGATGGTGGACGGAGGGTCTAAAGAGACCTTACAGAGGAGACATGGTAGGCGATTGGTAAGCCGATGTTCTGACTATACTATAGTTTATAGTTTTAGACACTGAGAATGGCAGACTAGCGACCAGTAAAGCCGCTGGAGAAGTATTTGAGGCAGAAGGTATTCATTGATATATATTAGGGTTAGCATCCACTTTTGTGCTCTGACGGCTCAGCACGAAGGTGCTTACGAGACGCTACTCGGAAAACATTAGCTACAGGCGGCCAGAGTTGGGAAGGATTAGGCGGCAAGCACACAGTCGATAAAGTAGATCCGGCCCAGGGTTAGAGAAGATCGGCTCTTGGGGCAGCCATTTAACACACATTTTAGCGAAACAAAGCGCAACGGAGATTGTAGTTTTTTTCCACCAAGTAAGAGGGGTGGGGTGGGTCTAGAACAAGAAATTCAATAGAGGGCTTCCTTAGCACAAGCGCTAAGCGAGAATAAGACTTTCGAACAATGAAATCTGAACTTTTATCACAAGGTTTTTGCCATCTTTCAACTCATTCGACATCCCGATGTGTTCCCATCCATTAAAGAAGAGGAAAGGCAAGTCCGAACCTGTCAAGTTCAGTCAGATTCAATTGACCGAGACTGGCGAGAGAGGACTTCTGACTCCTAAAAAGGGAGGATTCCCGGGTTTCAGTGAGGGTCGGGCTTACCATGTTTAATAGGAGACCAGCCTAGCCAGTAGTCAGAGAGCTTACCACGGGAAAACCAACTACACTAAGAAAGACCCAGGGTGGGGCTCGTTGAAGAAACTCGATGGTCGCATTCTTCTCTTTTTTTTTAGTGGTCTCTTCAAAATAGAGTATTGGATTGGAGTCCAGTAGGGAAATATCTCAGAGGTCTCACTCTTGCCAGCCTTCTGTCCAGGATGTCTCATTCTCGGAGTGGTCTCGTTCTAGGTTTCACTCCCCCCTTTCGTCATAAGGCGTGGTTCTGTCCCCTTCTTCTTTTTGAAGAGAAATATAGGCGAGGGAAAATGGCTGTGATTCAATATGAAAAGGCCAACACTCACTCTACTAACGCAGGGTAAGTGATTATTGATATCCGACTGCCTTGATCGACTCCTCCATTCATCGCCTACCATGGACACTTCGACTCCCCCCATCATAAGTAGGGCCTTTCCCTTTTGATTGGGTTTACCATGAAAGAAAGATTCTTTAATGCCTCTGGAAACCCCAAATGCAAGAGATGGACGGGCATGAGCCTTCTTCATTCACTGATCAACCTGGCCTTTAAATCCTTTGTTTTCAACCTCAGATGGATAATGTTTTTGAACTGCTGCCAAATCAAGATCAGGAGAGAGACCTGAGAAGGATTCTCTTTGCTCTTGCTCGGGCTTCTTACCCAGAAAAAATCACTCAATCATTATTGCGTAAATAAGTGGTTATCTTCAAGAGAGGAAAGAGAGAATCGAAAAACCACCGCCCCGCGCTGATTTATTGGCAGAAAATCCAATATCAGAATCTTTATTAGTATCTGAAGAACTGCCAGATGAGAAAGTATTCGTAGCAGAAGCCTCTTACTGGGTGATGTTTTTTGATGGGTCTCCAAGAAAAAGAGAAGATAGAGCTGATAAGAGAAAGGTGAAAAGGAAATCTGCCTGAGTATTCTGAAAAAACTGGTGTTGGTATTGTTTTCATGTCTCCAGAAGGGGAAGTAGTTTCATTCTCGTTTAAGTTGGTATTCGATTGCACGAACAATGTGGCCGAGTATTCAGTACTATTGATTGGTCTCGAACTCGCAATATTGGCAGGGATACGAAAGCTCCCCATGTTGTAAGTGGTTGGGGGATGGATACTAGTACTGGGACTGATTCCGATGCTAGGAATGCTCCTACCCGCGCTGTCTCCTCGTCCATACCTATAGTACCTCTATCTCTTAAAGCTCCGGAGAATCTTCTATTGGAAATGGATGTGGATACGCGCGTGCGCCCATACCAGTAGGGATACTGGCTATATAATCGGAGGGGTTTAACCCGCCTACGTTACTTATTCCATTGCTGGATCCACAGGAAAAGTTGGCACTCGAGGAGGAACAAAATCCACTCCGATAATCGTCCAGCCACAACTAGTCACTGATTGATCTGCCTGAAGATACATTGTGACACTTGGCTCTGGGATCCAAAAGATGACTTGTTTCGAGGAATTCTGATCGCTTAGCGCTTGTGCTGAGGAAGCTCTGCCCTTATTAACACATGGGCGATCACTCAATTCCTACTTTAGATAGGAAGCCCAGCTTAGCCTAGCGCAACTATGGCCTACCTTTTAGTAAGAGATCAACCTGTCGGGCACTTGGATTCCTCCGGGAAGACCCAATCCAGAGAGGGAAGATGCAGCATCTGATAGGGAAAGAGCAGAGACTCAGAATAGCAACTGGCGGAGGAGGAGCTTGGATTCTTCTCTCGATCTTCTTGTTGCAAAAGTCTATATTATAGTAGAGTCTGGCTAGGAAGAAAGTCCCAAAGATGAAGATGAGACTGAAAGCTTCGGTCCTGGAATAAAGAATTGAATAGATAGAGAGATCATCCTACCGGTTGAGTTATTGAGCTTTCCCTGCCTAGGCGTGGGTAGGTCTTTGTCAGACCAAGTGATGGACAGCCATACCAGAATAGGCCAACAGGAGCTGATTCGACTGTCTGTCCTTTTAGGTCAGTTCCTTCAGTAAACTTATTTGGTAAGTCAGAAGTGAACTTTAGGTAAGTAAGTAGTCCCGTATTCAATTAATAAAACATTCATATCTGGCACTTGAGGAGGTCAATCTTCAGTGTTGGAAGCTACTGCTAAGGTACTCCCCCTCATCTATAAAGGATAGGCAATTGAGAGATAATAGGGCGCCGGTTTTGATTGAATATCCTTTCCTGTGCTTGTAGTGGCATAAGGAAGAGTTTGATTCAGGTAGCTCTATGTTACTACGGCAGGTTCCGGGAGAAAGGACTTTCCCCTGAGATGGAATTGGCCAATGAGCAACCAACCTACCTTATCTAAGGGGGCGAGTGGATAATCGATCACTTCCATAACACCCAAGCATGCCGTACCCCTCACCTCCCCAAGGTCGGGTGAGCGGTAAATCCCGTCCTTACTGCTTGTCTGGGGCATTCGAAAAAATAATGGAAATTGTAGACACTAGGAAAAAGCGCAAGAAGTATCTGAAGAGTCAGCCAGAGCAAGTCATAGACAAGCTTCTCAAATGTAACGATTGATACCAAAGAAATCTATAATGATCCGGTCTTAAGGAAGCTTGCCGTGCAGTCCTATGAGAGCATGAGGAATGCCAGGATAGCTTCTTTTTTTTTGGATAAGTAATAAGCTTTATTTCAATAACTAATGAAATACAACAATCAATGTAACCAAAGTACCGGGCGGCATCACCTGCTCCTTAACTTATAATGAACAAGGAAAATCACAAAAGCAAAGCTCCATAATACAGCAAGGGAAACCCAGCAGATACTGGCAGCACTCTATTCATACAGCAATAGTCAAACAGATACTCCCAGTGCAGCAAGCTCCATAACCTGCAGAACACCCCCAGTGCAGCAACCCATCCAACCAAGCAAACCCAGACAGATGAACAAATCCAGCAGTACAACACAAACAAACCAAGCTGTGACAACAAACAAGGTTAGCTACAGATGCTGTCAGTAAGGCCCCAGGCTTCTACCAGCCTGATATTCGCAGATGACCTTGGAAAATTCCGCAGGTAAATGGTCCTAGTTCTGACATACTCCAGAATTTCCAAGTAAATTTGAACTAACCTCCTAGTTTTACCACTTTGCATCCTCATCTTCCTCTCCTTCCATAAGGAGTAAACAAATGCCGCGAACATCAATCTAACTATCAGGGACAGCAATGATTTCTCACTGAAGTTTCGAGATAGCCATTCCACATTTGTCTCCCATCTCCGATGTGAACGTGGGAGCGCACACCTATCGCACAAGAGTGACCAAATACGAGCCGTAAATGGGCAAGAGGAGAACAGATGGTCAAGAGTTTCCTCTTCTTCCTTGCATAATACACATCGGTTAATCTGAATAATACCCATGCTGACTAGTTTGTCCTGTGTGTATAGCTTCCCCCGGATAGCCATCCAAAGAATGATAGCATGACGGGGGATTCAGTTTTTGAACCACACAAGTTTATGCCAACCCACCACAGTCTCTCTATGCCTCACAGAGTTCCATGCGCTCTTAATGGAGAACTTTCCATTAGGAGACTCAGCCCATACTATCCTGTCCCTCGAGGTTCGCCCATCACCTACTGGGTACTTGATTTTTCCACGGGCAATTTCCCTTAAATTCAGGATCTTACGCCATGTCCATGAGCAATCTCCGGGACATTTAAGTTCCCAGAAACTTCTCCTTTTGATCAAGTAGGTCCAAACCCAGCTGGACCAAATAGAGTTCTCCCGATCACTACAAAGGTTCCACACATGTTTCAACATAGCAGCTTGATTCCATGTGTCAAGCCTTTTGACTCCCAACCCTCCCTCTTTAAAGGGGAGACACACATTAACCCATGCCACTTTGGCCCCGCCATGGCTAAGTTCACTCCCTTTCCATAGAAAGGCTCTCAATACCTGTTCCAGTCGCTTGCTAACTGCTAACAGAGTAGGAACAGAGTAGGTTGGTATTGTTCCTAAATAGAGGACTGGTCCCAGTGCCTCTTTCCTCTGAGCTGGAATAGGGGTAAAAGAAAGAAGTTGGCTCCTACTGCGGCCAGGCATAAATAGAGGCATTCCTCGGGTGATTTCCTGCTTCTTCCTGTGGATTCCCTACCCAAAGGGAAAGGGTACGGGACATAGGGACTAAAGCCAAGGCCTTTTTTTCCTTCTATCGTGCCTATCTATGCGGCTCCCGACTCTAGTTCTATCATTTGAAGGTTCTTCTCGATCTGGCTAGACGCCCTTCCCTATGGAGGTTCTGTGTAGGATTTCAATCTGAGATTCAGACTGTGAAAACAAATCAGACTCTAGGTATAGCGTTGCGTCTGCATCGTCTGACTTGTACTCTAAAATACAGTTATTGAGCTTCCCCTGCCTACGAGAAGGAGTCTCCCCCTATCTTATTCAACAACAGATTCTTTAAAAATAGGGTGTTAGTTCATAGGTTGCTCTGGGGCCAGTGCGCCCCATCTTATTCAGCTGGAAGGACAGATAGCTGAAAGACCTGGAAACGGCAGCACGCCAAAGCAAAAGAACTTCGGGCGGGGGCACCAGATCTCAACTTGAAGTAGAGGAAGACCGAGCAGACTCAGGGCTAACGTCTGATTAGTCGGATTAGTACGATCTAGCCTCTTGGAATGGGCCTGGCTCGGGCAGCTGCTGCTCAGCGGTACCGCTCTCGACGATGGGACCAGGGATAGTCTTTCTAGTCGCTTTCTTTCTTTGCCTAGACCGGGCAATCTGACTCACTTCTTCCAAACTAAAGTCACCGCAAACAAAGGGAGCCTGGTCTAGTTGGTGAATCAGTCGACAAAGAGATGACCAAGCCTTTTTGAAGTGGACCCCGATCTCACTTCCTTGCCATTCAGGGAAAGCCTCCTGCAGCAGACTTTGGGCTGTGTGAGAAACAAAAGGATCTGAAATTGGTCGACTGGGACGGTCAACCACTACTGATGGGCTCGATCTGCGCTGGGATCTATCGCGAATGGCACTCTAACTAGGCGAGATGGTGGTGGGGAAGCCGCTTCTGGGACCGTACGAACTGGAAGGAATGATGCTTGCATAGGTGGGGGGGCTGCCTCTACTTCTACATGTGGTGCTACCTTCGCTGCTTTCACTAGTGTTGGTTCTTCCAAAGTAGCAATTGGGATTGGACTTAGCGCTTATCCCACACCGGGAATTCTCTCTGTTGTTGCTTTTAGAGAGTGCGGGGGCCTTTGTCTCTAACTGAACTGTGGTGCCGTAGCTTCTTATGCTGCAGCCCATACCATCCTAGCTTCCCATACCTTTTCCACCGCTAATATGACTAGTGCCCACACAGCCTATGTCTTTGCTTCTTATGCCTTTGTTGCCCCTATCTCACCCGCTTATAGCTTAGATTCTGCTGACTCAGATGCTGGTGGTCTAACGTCGAATGGAATCTGCTCGATCTCGATATGGAACAACTATAAAGTGCATGCATCAACTCCTCTGCCTCTGCCGGCTCGGTCCGCTGAATCCATGGGTTATGTAACTCGCTCGGATGCTTTAGGTTATTGGTCAAATAAAGAAAGAAAATCAATCGGTTCAACTGTAGCTTAGACCGGGCAGGTGGTGGGTCAGCTGAATCAATCCAATCAATTGCTTTCACTCGGGTTGGAAGGTTACTGGGACACTAAACTAATAGGGACATAAGGGAATGTCGGACCTACCCTACTATAAGCGAAACGAAACACGCACATCTGCAAATTCGCTAGCTATATGAACGTCGTACAGGTGGCAGCGTCGCTTTACTTCTTCCTATGATGCCTTCGCTGTATATGGTCCAGGTGCCTTTGCCAAACCCGAGAGTCCGCATGTCTCTACCAGCCTCCATTAGAAGCAGTAGCAGTTTCAGCTATTGATCCAGTTGTTCGAGCCTCCCGTCCCCGCAGAGAACAATCACTGGAGAGTGGAGGGTACTGATCAATTCTCAGAATGAACCTGGTTCGATCTTATGATGAATAGGCCTTGCGTTCTAGTAGTTGTCTATCCCTTTCTATCCGCTACTATACAAGGATAGACCATAAGCGGGTTCGCTCGCCCAACATCAGCCAATCGCATCGCACTCTTCCGTGCACTCCTACGACTCTCATTTCCTCTTTCCACTATGATGCCTGCCTTTTATCGCTCGCGTCTATGAAACTTGCCCATTGCTCATTGCGGGCGTAGCTATGCAGTGACTTGGTATGATAGGTTTCAAGTAGATTGTAGAGGGACCAGGCCTATTTGAAGGGGGCGGCTAGAGCAGCAAAGGTGACATTTTTGGAACCAATCGAAGAATCAATTGACCCGGGGGCAGAGACATTGTGTTTTCCCGGCCGAGTTTCAGTGGGTTCATTCCTAGTAGCGCAAGAAGCACCAGCAGCAGCAGAGGTAGCGATTGACCCGAGCTTTCGACGGCTCCCGGTCGGCCTACGCTAGAACTAGGCTCGCCTGGCTTAGGACACTTTTCTCTTATCCTGCATTGGTGTAACAATAAGTATATGTTCCGAATTACTTACGTCTATGTGTGCATCATAGAATCTTCCTATAAGAGATGTTCCGGCATTAGATTAGCAAGTGTAGAAGTTTCTGTATCCAGATGTTCCTTCAACATAGAGTGTAGAAGTGTTGTTCCGTCCTTTCCTGCTGTTCCAAGGAGTTGTGCTCCAACATCTGCTAGTGTAGAAGTGATAGGCGAAGGAAAGCACTGGTGATAAACTAGAAAAAGGAGGGCCGTGTCCGTCAATTTGTTCGACCCTCCACTAATGCTGGGCGATATGCTGGTGGGTAAAAGCCGCTGGTGAGACTAAAGAAACTTCTGATTGTGAGACTGGATCAACTCAATCTGCTTGAACTCGATCTCCAACGTCGAATGGTTGTTGCTGGGACTAGGTAAGGGATGGATACTAGCACAGGAACTAGCGGGACTCCAACGGGATCCGGATCGACGATCAATTGGTGCTGCTCCCACCTCTCCTGCGCTTATAGCTCTCTAACCGGGATGCTGTGGTAGCCTTAAGTACCCAAGGAAGCAGGTTGCATCGCATGGCTTGATCCCCGCAATTTGAGAATGCTGCATGAAAGCCACATTATCAGGTTTAGGTAAACACACTGACTTCATATAGCATAGTAGAAGATTGGCGAGTGGCTTGGCTCCCTGGGAAATTACATAGCACAGGCCGTGACTACGTTTTTTATAATGAAAGCTTTTATGAATTGTTATTAAGAAATAAAAATTAACATGAAGCGCTGAAAGTGAGCGAAGCGAACGAAGAGCTTCCTGGGTAGGAAGCTCGAGTGAAGCGAAGCGTTTGTTCGCTAGCATTGAACAAGCGCCAATCGCTTGTGCAATGCTAGCTTTTACAAACGACTAGGGACTCCCCGCCTACAGGCGGGTACCCCCGCCAGCAGGCGGGTACTGAGCTACGAAGCGTAGCGAAGAGAAGGACCTCTCCCAAGAGAGGTCCGAGCGTAGCTTAAGCTTCTCCAATTATAGTCATTAATAATTAGTCATTACTTTACCTTAAGTCGAGTTTTGAAGCTGGCTTTGAAGCGCTTCAAAACGACTATCAATTCAGGCGCTAGCGCGTTTTACTAATAAGCTTTGAAGCCAGCAAGCAACGGCTTTGAAGCCTATTAGTAAAACGCGCGCATACGTTTTTCAGCTGGCTCGCTTCGCTTTTCAAGCTCCGCTCGCTGCTTTTCAGCTGGTTCCTTTTCATCACACAATGCTATAATGTAACCATACATCCACGGTCTGAAATATGTTCGACTCGGCTCTCCACCCCCGTGGTAACAGTGTTATAGCATCTGCGATTACTGCGATAAAACGTTCTACAAGCCTTTTGTTATTCCCTTCTCCGAATCCCGGACGAGCCCCTCCCCGACGTACTCTACGGCTTTGGCTCCCTCCTCTGCGAATCTCCTCCGGCTTTCTGACCCGGTGATTCTATGCAGGTTATCCGGGGGACAGAAAGCCATTCCGATAGCTGAACCAGTCACTTTCAGAAAAATCTTTCCATCAGAACTAATTGATTTCCGATGTTGGAGTATGCTCTCCCAGGAAAAGGAGCTTCCTTACATGGATCGAGTTCCAAGGGATCGGGGAGGAATCGAACCTCCCGGCCGGCTAGCCCGCGTTCCAACCGCCATCGGGTTATTGCAGTATAGGTCGGCTAAGGTGGTGACTCATAAGGCAGGCTTTTCCCCGGCTGGCCATTCCCTCCTGGGCATTCGCGCCGAAAGAGACCAATCCTCCCTGTCATTTTCTTTTTTCTTTTGCCTAAACCTAGAATATGATCCCGAAAGCTTTTGAGCGATCGTTTTGCGTTCGCCCGGAACGCAATCAGGGAACGTAGCTTCTGCCTCAGAGGACTTAACCGCTCATAAGATAGGCATCTGTAATCATTATCTAATCAACCTCGGCTTGAATTGACGAGACAGGTTCGTTCATCCCATTCCTGAATGCTGCGTTGGAGGCGCGCCTCCTCTTCAGCAACACTGGAGGGGCGCCCTACTCCACCTCTAGGGTGGGGGGCTAAATCATCCAGCACTTCCCAAATTTCGTGGCGACTCCTTACCCTGCTAGGACCACTATATTGGTCCCTTTCACTCTCAATCCCGCTTCCAGGCGGGTGGCAAATTGAGATCGATGTCCGGTCGAGGTCTTGAGCCCCTGTCTAGTAAGGCCAGCACCTCTTCCTCCGTTTCATAACACTCCTTCCCCGTCTTACTAGGCGTTAGGCCCTCCATTCTATTCTATTCTATTCTATTCGGAGGAGCCTACCTGCCTTCCTTCCTTCCTCTTAATCTCCGCCCATCTCAAAAATCAGACTCTTGTGGATTCGCCTCTTTCTTTCCTCGCTTTCGACACATCACGTAGCTGGTCTCCATATCTCCGACCTCTCACACCACCCGACGTTCTCTTTTATGCATGCTTTGATTCGTATGCACTTCCACTTCACTTCCGTTTCCTTGCAATTCCGAGAGCCTATCAAATCTTTCGTTCGATCCATTCAGAACCCCGCTACGCCTTCACTCGCCAGTCAGGTGGGTTTATCGTTGGTTCAGGTAGGCGTTTTTTGAGGTGCGGTCCAGCGTTGCGGTTGATTCCATAACAAGTGAGTCTCGATACGGCACGAACGTCTAACTTCCTTTCTCACAAATCCCTTGTCCCTCGATGTTTTGTAGCCCCAGGACATAGGATTGGTAGCGTAGGACTTCCCCACTTCCCCCTAACTCTCCTTTCTTTTTGATATTGCTTGCTTTTTTTTTCTTTTTTCGGCCCTCCGCACGCACATCTCAGTCAGTCATGCTTTCGTTCTTCCGGTTCTCCGGGGAGCAGAGCGTCAGGATCCAGCCGCTTCTCTTTTCGATTCAACAATGGAAGGAATGGAATAGAATGGGGGCTGTTCCCCTTTGTCAACTCCTTGTGCCTCTTAGTTTCAAAAGTCAACCAAGCCGGAACAAACCGTCATGGTCACGACTGTTGG